GCTGTGCCTGGACTTCAAACAATTTAAGTTTTAACCATGTTAATAGTCCCACATTATTGGTTCATAGAGAATCAAAGTATATTTACCAACAAATCACGAAATGCTATGGTTCTTACATATGATTTCTTTATTTATTATTGATTCAGAAGTCATTCGGGAAATCATGCACCTTTCGCCCTAATTAGAAACAAAAAAGAGGTACAGTTGGTTTAATCCAACCTATTCTTGAAATAAACAACCCGCACACACTCCCTTTCCAAAAAAGATCAATACACCAAGCACTACACTGAGATTTACTAGATTTGTTGCTAAAATATCGGTATTAAACCCGAAACTCCCGGCGGATGGCCAGTGACCCAAGAAAACGAAAGAATCGGTTCCATTTTTCATATGATCTCCTCTTATAGATAAACTAAAAAAACCATTGTATTATTTCACTTTTTTGCTACTTCGAAATCGAAAATAGTTTCGAAATGAATTTTCTTTTTTTTTAATTGAGATTCCCCAATTCCCAATAAGAAAAATATTTAACTTATTGGAATAGAATTACTAATTAGGTACTAGGTTTGATGGGAATTGCGAAATACCTCCTTTGTTCCTTCTTCTTTGAACTAAGAAGGGGAAGGAAGGAAGAAAGAAAGTGGGTAACACTAACTCTTCATCCTCAAATAAGTCCTTCCCGGGGGTTATTTTTGCAACGAATAAGTAATTGCGTAGGAGCTATATTTTACTCTAATGTGAAAAAGCAACCTGCAAGTCGAAGGCTATAAAAGAAATATGAGAAAATCATATTTCATTTCTTTTCTTGGATTAAACAAAAGGATTCGCAAATAAAAGCGCTAATGCTACAACCAATCCATAAATTGTTAAAGCTTCCATAAAAGCTAAACTAAGTAATAAAGTACCTCGTATTTTTCCCTCGGCTTCGGGCTGTCTCGCAATACCTTCCACAGCTTGTCCCGCGGCAGTACCTTGACCAACTCCAGGTCCAATAGAAGCAAGCCCTACAGCCAATCCAGCAGCAATAACGGAAGCAGCAGAAATCAGTGGATTCATGATAAATTCCTCACACACAAAAAAAAGAAATGGTTAATGATACAATCAACCAATGCATTATGACTTAATTATTCCATTGCTAGTAGTTATCCAGCAAAAATAACTAAAAACGCCGAATTGAAATAATAATATTAATGAATAATTAGAAAGACTTCATCTTTTTTATTTTCTATTTGTTGAGTCTTTCTGAATCAATACAACTTGAGTTTTTCCATTTCCTTTTTCGAATCAAATCATTCTTCGATCTTTTTCTCTGTTTATTCTTATTCATTCAATTTGCAGTCATAAACGAAAGGGAAGGACTTCTGTTAGTATCGCTATCGAAATTCAAGTAGGACAAATTAAATATTAGTTCATATATAACTTGTCAATATCTAATATAAAATATACATATGTTTCTTCCATAAAGTAAACCATCTATTCTATTTTCAATTCAATCGGATTTTTGAATCATTCCTCGAAACATCTAATCGGCAAGAAGTCACTTATAGGCATTAGATTCCACATACCTGGGGCACCCCCTTTCTACTAAAAGAGTGCTTTTTCTCGAATATCCTTTTTTCTATTACCGTTAGACTGTATGTATTTGTATATCTTTACGCTCTAAATAAGATTCTCTTGCTAGAGTATCTTGAGCCACACATATACATATATTACTATTACCTGGATCGAAACGAAAAGATAGACTTTTCCTAAAATAAAACCAATCAATGATGACCCTCCATGGATTCGCCTATATAAGCTGCGGCTAAAGTTGCAAAAATAAGAGCCTGAATACCACTTGTAAATAATCCAAGAAACATGACAGGTATAGGAACCACTAAAGGTACTAAAGAAACAAGAACAACGACTACTAATTCATCCGCTAATATATTTCCGAAAAGTCGAAAACTAAGTGATAGAGGTTTTGTGAAATCTTCTAAGATGTTAATGGGTAAAAGAATTGGAGTTGGTTGAATATATTTACCAAAATAACCCAATCCTTTTTTTGTAAGACCTGCATAGAAATAGGCTACTGACGTAAGTAAAGCTAAAGCAACAGTAGTATTTATATCATTCGTGGGTGCGGCTAACTCCCCGTGAGGTAACTGTATGATTTTCCAAGGTAAAAGGGCCCCTGACCAATTCGAAACAAAAATAAATAGAAACATAGTCCCAATAAAGGGAACCCAAGGGCGATATTCGTCTCCAATTTGAGTTTTGCTCACGTCTCGAATAAATTCAAGGACATATTCAAAGAAATTTTGACCTCCAGTCGGAATGGTTTGTGGACTCTGAACAGATATAGCAGCTGAACCTAATAATATAGCAACTACAACCCAAGAAGTTATCAATACCTGACCATGGATTTGGAAACCCCCTATTTGCCAATAGAAATGTTGGCCTACTTCCACACCAGATAGGTCATATAATCCTTTTAGTGTGTTAATTGAATATGATAGAACATTCATATTGTCCTCTGACATAAATATAATATAACTTTAAAAAAATTATTTTGATTCAACCCTCTCTTCCTCGACCTGTCTACTTTCATTTTAAATTAAAATCATTTTAAATTAAAATAGAACTTTCTATTTATTAATAGAAAGTTCTATTTAGGATACTAATTAATTACATAATATTCCCAGTTATTTTTAACTAGTTTTTGAGATTCAGCATCTAGCAACCGATATAGAGTTTATTAGGAAGTCCATTTTTTATTTTATTATGAATCAAGGATTTCTTATATAGCTAGAGCGGCCTTCACAAATTGCAAATACTAATTTGGTAAGAATTAATCGAATTGAAGCTATAGCATCATCGTTTGCCGGAATCGAAATATCCGCGAGATCCGGATCACAATTTGTATCGATTAAACAAATCGTTGGAATTCCCAAAGTAATACATTCTCGAAGGGCCGTATATTCTTCTTGTTGATCAACGATGATTACAATATCCGGTAACCCTGTCATATATTTGATCCCACCCAGATATGTTTGCAAGTGAGATAATTGTCTCTTCAACACAGCTGCATCTCTCTTTGGAAGACGAGCGAGTCTCCCTGCCTTTTGTTCTATTCTCAAGTCCCTGAATTTTTGAAGTCTCGTTTCTGTCGTGGACCAATTCGTTAACATACCCCCAAGCCACTTTTTATTAACATAATGACAGCGAGCCCTTATTGCGGCCCGTGCTACTGAATCAGCTGCTTTATTTTTTGTCCCAACAATTAAAAACTGTTTTCCTCTACTTGATGCATCAAAAACTAAATCACAAGCCTCTGATAAAAAACGAGCAGTTCTAGTAAGATTTAGAATATGAATACCTTTACATTTCGCCGAGATATAAGGCGACATTCTAGGATTCCATTTCCGAGCTCCGTGACCAAAATGAACTCCCGCTTCCATCATTTCTTCCAAATTGATGTTCCAATATCTTCTTGTCATTTCTCCCCACACTTTCCCTTTTTTTTGAAATAGTAAATTAAAATAAAGAGATGAGATATTCTAAAATAAATAATTGTTCCAACGGAACCTTCTTTTCTACCGAGGATTGACCATTGATATACAACCCAAACCATTAATTCCTTTCTATTCGTTTTTTTTTAATTTCTTTATTTTATTACTAAATTAAAGAACCATAACAAATAGATAAAAGAGAAAAAAGATGAATTTCTTCTATTAAACCCAAATCATTGTTGTTTTGATCTATCACAGAAATTCTTTGCAAGACAAGAATCAAATAATTCTCTGTGGTAAAACAAAATAGCGCCCATTTTTTTCTCGAACAGATTCTTTTTTTTTGTTTGCAAGGGAATGATCTTATGTTGACTTGAATGGTGTACAAATCCTTTGAATCCGGTACCAACAGGTATCATTCCCCCAAGAACAACGTTTTCCTTTAGTCCTTTCAACCAATCGATACGGCCCCGGAGAGCCGCCTTTGCTAAAACTCGAGCAGTTTCTTGAAAACTCGCTTCGGATATAAAACTTTGAGTATTCAGAGATGCTCTCGTTATTCCCAATAAGGTAGCTCGGTAACATATCGCTTCTTCTAAAGCGCGCCCCGTTCGTTCCGCCCGAAACATTCCAATTAGTTCTCCGGGCAAAAAAACATTAGACATCCCATTTTCTGAAACCAAGACTTTTGATGTTATTTGACGTACAATAATTTCTATATGTCTATTATGGATCTGCACCCCCTGTGATCGATAAACCTTTTGGATTTTATTAACCAAAGAGATACGACTTTGCGCTATAGTTAGCTCAGCTCCAATCAAGAATCCCCAAGGCATTCCAAGAATTCTTGTTATACGTTCGTTCCAACCATCAATCCTTTTTGCTAGATTCATCGATATTGAATGAATCGAACGAACTTCTAAGACTTGTTCTACTTTTGGGAGACCTTGCGTTATGTCACCAGACCTCGATTTTTCATATATAAATGTAACTAATGTATCGCCCTCATAAATTATTTCCCCGTAATGACCATGAACTGTTGCTCCTGGAGTAGCCAAATAGGCCTTAGCCGATCTTATTACTACAGAATCAAATTGAACAATTAGAACTTGACCCGATTTTAAGTACGGTCCATTTTTGGTTATACATACATTTTCACAAACAAATTGTCCAAGATAAATTTTTGTGGATGTCTCTTCACAAAAATTATAATGAATAAAATACCAATTCAATTGGAATGGATTCAAAATGATGTTACTGCATGGATCGGGATTATAAATTCTTCCATTTTCATCCATTAAAGAATATTGAAATTTACGTAATTGAAAAGTTTGTTTGAAATTGGCAAGTTGCAAATAATTAGTTACCAAGATCTGATTATGAGTTATTAAATGATAAAATGAAAAAAAATGTGCAATTTGAATTGGAAGGGCTGTTCCTAAAGGACCCAATGAATTCCTAATTGAGATTAGGGAATCTTTTTTAATTGATTCTTTGTGATATTTTATA